ACTACGTATGAACGAAGAAATAAAGAGAATTTTCTACTTAAATTGGAAGTTGCAACAGATCAAAATGGAAAGGAATTGATAAAACAATCCTAGAAACAGAATTCTGTCACTTAGGCTTATTAAGGTCATAGGGTTTTGTATAGAATAGCAAAACAAAAATAAAATGATTAAAATTATACCATTATTATGATATTACATATTCGAATTTGAGAAAAATAAAAAGATTCGGTATTTGGGAGACAAAGACAAAAAATCAGATAGAATCCATTTTTTTAGCACTTAACCGCCTTTATGTTAGGGATTTCGTTGTTCAAAAAACGATTCACAGAGAAGAGAGATATTTGTACTTTACTGATTTTTGAGTAGAATACGATTTGAAGTGTATTGTATAAGAAGGGTTGCATTTATTAAACACGTATGCGGATAGCTATAATATCCGACTTCTCTTTTATTGCCGGTTCTATTCGGGACAGCCCTGGCCGTGCTGTATCAAAAGAGAATTTCCATTCAATGCAAAATTGAAGTGAAGTAGGATAATTTGATGATAATTCCCTATCAACAACATATCTAAATAATAGATATCTGTGTAACAATTTATGTTCTGGGGTTTACATATACTCATATGTTTTGTTATAATTGAAATTGAGAAAGATTTTTTGATTGAAAAAATCAATACTGATTAGTTCTGTCTCAATTTGTATTTTCTTATGTCATTAGGAAAACACAATTTGAAATTCAAATCCCAGAATCGTTCATGAATTCGAAGTAAGGAGTCAATAGTTAATGGTTCAAATTTCTCGGCTGAAAATACGCATTTGATTTCTCAATAGAAAAGCGAGAGAATGTCTTTAGCATTGTGTATTTTCAGATACTATACAATCAATCGAAGGGATGGATCAAATCCAATCAAAAAGGGGTCTATCTTGTAGGAAAGAAAAGGATTAAGGAAAACAGAAGTCAAAATGCAAGTACAATAAAAATTCAGTAATCCGGGAAAATTTGCATCTATTTTGTATCATTTTGGCGGCATGGCCGAGTGGTAAGGCGGGGGACTGCAAATCCTTTTTCCCCAGTTCAAATCCGGGTGTCGCCTGATCACCAAAAAACTCGAAATCTCTTCTTCTTTTCTGTTCTGCTGATATAACCCGCAGAATGCTTCCCCGGAAGAAACATAGGAAACAGACTGTTCATACTTTGTTTGATTCTAAGCATGTGTTCTGAAGGTTTTCTAAAAGAAAAGATTGTGAATCCTCGTTCGCATCTAGGATTCAAGGAAATATTCGAATCTACTGGTAGAGGGGCTATCAAGACTTCACGATTCCCTTCTATTACTAAGGGAGTGTCTAATGACTGGATCTTGAATCAGATTGTAGAGCCTGATAGGAAATTCAATTAATAGTTTTGGAAAGGGGCGGAAGTTGCTTTATATAAGACGGACTCGCGAGAATCTCTGAGTGCTCAGGTATCCAATCAATATTAGATTGGATGAATAATTGACTTTTCTAGAAAAGGGGGCAAAAAGAAAGAATTTCTTTTCGGCAACCCCTAATCAAGCCCCCTGTTTCACAGCAATAATCGGGAAAGAGGGTACGGATTAGATCAAATGGGGAAATAGAGGTCTGTAATAGATAGTGATTTCTCGATTTCTGCCCTTCTGTTTTTACTTAGAAGGTCAACAAAACAAAAAAAGAATAGGCCTTATTATTCTTATTCCTACATGTTCCCATTCCCTTGGGATGTTACTATGTATTTTGCTTGTGTTTAATCTTTCCTGATTCGAAATCATAATCGATTTTTCGGATTGGTTTCTCAATAGTGTTCGGTCAGAACCCCTTTTTGACTCTGCGCCATTGATTCCACTATTATTAGTGAGGAATAATGGAATAATTCCTTCGTATTTATAGAGATAGGGGACATAATGCACATGGATATAGTAAGTCTCGCTTGGGCTGCTTTAATGGTAGTCTTTACATTTTCCCTTTCACTCGTAGTGTGGGGAAGAAGTGGGCTCTAGAAGTACTACTAATTGAGTTCAGGAATCAAACCGTATCAATTGTTTTATAGATCGTTTTGCAACGCATTTTGAACTATTTAAAATAAAAATATCTGAATTTGGAATCCCATTGGACTCCAATGGAGTAATCTATGATATGAATCATACTCTTTCAATCAAAGAAATATTTCATCGATTCCTGTCTTTGTATTTCGAAAAGAAAGGGATTCAGATGATTGGAAATTTATTCCAACCTAACGAAATTTTCTATTTCAATCAATGGGAATGGGCTCTTACTATCTTTATAGATGGATACTGAGGAAGACCGGACCCTTTTTTTTTGATTTCTTTCCCTCTTTACTGTTCAAAGAAGAAGTCGTTTTGTTAAGTGTATACGCACTTTCTATGAGAAATGAGATAGAGATAGTGGTTGTCTAATTTGAGAAAGGCGATTTATACTTTATCGACTTATTTCATATCATGGTTCGGGCGTTAAAAATAGGTGAGGTTTCCCCTTCCTTATTAGTAAAAGGAAAGGAATTAGAATCCTAAGATAAGAATTATTTCAGATTGATCGGAACAAATAGATGTAGCAAATTGGGTGTTATGTCAATTCCATACAATATATGGAATTCATATACACATATATGAAGAGAATATTGTAGATTGATCTATAGAAACTTAAGCCTTTATCTTTATTCTAGATTACAACTTTATAGACTAAGTTTCTATAGATAGTATGGTAGAAAGATGAATCTTTCTACCATACTATCTATCTCTTAGAAAACTGCCGATTATAGTGCGCTCATTTCATTTAAGTTAAGACGTGAAATTGGAATCCTTTTCATTTGACTTCGTCAATTTTTGATAAGAACTCAGAAGGAAAGTTTCATTCAAATTCATTTGAAAATTCAATTGAATTAATCATTTTGACTGACTGTTTTTACGTAAATGATAAGTAGAAAAGCGGTAGGAACTAGAATGAATAGTGCAGTAGCAATAAATGCAAGAATATTTACTTCCATAATCTCATCGGTTTTTTTACTTCGCAATAACTCGGGATTTAATCCCCTAGAGATGATAAATCTTTCGTCTGTAAATTCAATGAATGAATTACCTCTCGATGATCTTGAATCAGATCAATATCATGAATAACAATATCTGATCTATCAAATCAACCCGTCGTCAAGACTTGAATAGTATAACATAGGAAGTTCTTTTATCCATACCGAATCAAAATTTTGATTCCTGACTCAATCAATCCAAAATTCCTTTATTTATCATCCGTTTCCTTGTTTTTTTCTATAACCTACCTTGCGTCTTCCTTGGACAATCATCTGATGAAGGATCATCAGATTGCCTTTCCACTTCGATTAATTACATAGTTCCAAACCTAAACAAACAATAAAAGCGAAATGGAAAAAATAGGAAAGCAAAAAGAAATAAAGACTCCTTTTTGCTTTGGGAATGATGAAAGTATGCCCTTCGACACCCTTTACTAGTTCATAGAAAACTAGTTCATAGAAAAGGAAAAATGAATTGATGTATTTATTGGATCCGTCGGGACTGGCGGGGCTCGAACCCGCAGCTTCCGCCTTGACAGGGCGGTGCTCTAACCAATTGAACTACAATCCCAGGGAAATAAGGGATCTAGCAGAAAATTTGATTCTTTTTTATCTTCGTATGGGGTCTTTCTGAAGGACAAGGGGGTTTATACCATCTCATGGTAGATTGGCGGATTATTGGGCCGAGCTGGATTTGAACCAGCGTAGACATATTGCCAACGAATTTACAGTCCGTCCCCATTAACCGCTCGGGCATCGACCCAGGAAGAATCAATTTTAGGCTTATTGGTAATCCATGATCAACTTCCTTTCGTAGTACCCTACCCCCAGGGGAATTCGAATCCCCGCTGCCTCCTTGAAAGAGAGATGTCCTAAACCACTAGACGATGGGGGCCGACTTGACCAACCGCCCTCATACTATGATCATAGTATCATCAGTTTTTTGAAATTGTCAATATAATGGAATGATCAGATCCGAGGGATCTTTCCGTTTTTCAGAATTGTATAGAATTTTTGGATTCGTCATTCATATTCATGAATCGTTCATTAGAATCGACATTCTCTATATAAATCTAATCTAGTAAGCGGGATCAAGAAGTTATCGAAAATTTTCTTTAAGACTTTAGTTCAAGGGGACATCTTCATCACATGATTCGATGAAATATCTTGAAATTTCTTTTATGTCGAATTGGTAAGTGTACGTGTATGTTATGTATCAATCAAGTGAATTTTGTTTTGATAAGGATCATTAAGGATCATCTCAATAAAAGAAATTAGGGCCGGTCTTGAAACAATTCATTTTACCCTAGACTTGCTAGGCAAATCCATTTGATTATTCAAAAATCAGCTACTAGCCACTATGAGTCTACTGTATATACTTATATATATAATATATGTGCATATAGAGATTTTATCTACATAGTGACTCGTTCGGGAATTAAATCAAATAAGCCCTTTTAACTCAGTGGTAGAGTAACGCCATGGTAAGGCGTAAGTCATCGGTTCAAATCCGATAAGGGGCTTTTCTTTTTTCATAAATTTTTTTTTCATAAAAGTCCAGTCATAGTATTCAGAAAATAGAAATCTTTTTTTTATTTGGAATACAAAAGGAACTAACCAGATAATACGTTATCATTATACTGAGTTAGAGTATAGTAGTTCTAGTTAGAAAGTGGAACATTTGTTCGGTCAATTTTCATTATTATGAATAATCATAAGCCTCCTCTTGAATCGCCAAAGATCCCTATTTTCCATTATACCAAGCAAATCCATTGGAAAGATTCGAAATCAACAAAAGAAAAAGTAAGTGGACCTGACCCATTTAATTATAACTATATCCGCTATTCTGATATTAAAATTCGATAGAGATGAAATTTGAATTAGAACAGTTGACCCACCTCCTTTTTTGAATTTCATTTCTTTGGACTTGGAAAGAATTTGTC